GTAAACGAGGTGCTCTACCTAACTGAGCTATAGCCCTTGTGCTTGTGATACATATATTATCATGTCAATAATGTCTTGTCAAGATGAATATTACACGACTCAACTTTCTGTTATCTCTTTGATCAGTATTGGTTATAAATTATTGCTTATAAAAAATATTACATTTATAATCCATCGATGTGACGGAGCCCGTTTCTTTACTCTTTGTGATGATAAGTGACCTACTTAACTCAGTGGTTAGAGTATCGCTTTCATACGGCGGGAGTCATTGGTTCAAATCCAATAGTAGGTAGAACTCATTCGATATCAGACTCTAGGTATCTAATAAATTTTTCTACTTTCAATATTAAAAATATTAATATTGATTTTTGATCTTTTCCATTCCACTTATGATTCTATTCAATTGGCAAAAAAAGGGGTGTATAAAAAGAACTTCTGTAGAAACAGAAGTTCTTTTTTTATTCGGACACACCAACTAGTTATAGTTACGAAATAACATTGATAGCCTCCACTCGGGCCCTAGCTCGTCTGAGAGCTAGATTTGCCTCAATTATTTGTCTCTTGCCGTCCGCTTTCCGCAAGTTTGCTTCTGCTAGTTCAAGAGTTTGCTGAGCTTCTTCTAGATCAATGTCACTACCCTTCTCCGCATCATTTACTAAAATGGTAATCTCATTATTGCCTATTCTAGCAAAACCACCCATCAGAGCCATCGTTACCCATTGGTCGTTAAGGCGTATTCTCAAAATACCGATATCAACAGCTGTGGCAATAGATGCGTGATTTGGTAATACGCCAATTTGTCCACTATTAGTAGATAAAACGATTTCTTTCACTTCTGAATCCCAAACAATTCGATTCGGGGTCAGTACACAAAGATTTAAGATCATTTCTTCAAATTACTCTCCGTTTCTAAGTTCGTAGCCTTCGCAGTAGCTTCATCAATGTTACCTACCAAATAAAAGGCCTGTTCGGGAAGACTATCTAATTCTCCGGAAAGGATCAATTTAAACCCTCTAATTGTTTCTGCTAGGCCGACATATTTTCCCGGAGAACCAGTAAATACTTCGGCTACAAAAAAGGGTTGTGATAAGAAACGTTCAATTTTTCTTGCTCTTGCTACAGTTAAACGATCGTCTTCGGATAATTCGTCCAACCCCAGGATAGCTATAATATCCTGAAGCTCCTTGTAACGTTGTAAAGTTTGCTTAACTCTTTGCGCAGTTTCATAATGTTCTTCACCAACAATTTTGGGTTGGAGCATAGTTGACGTTGAATCTAAAGGATCTACTGCCGGATAGATACCTTTAGCAGCTAATCCTCTTGATAGTACAGTAGTAGCGTCTAAATGTGCAAATGTCGTGGCAGGAGCGGGGTCGGTCAAATCGTCCGCCGGTACATAAACTGCTTGAATAGAAGTTATGGATCCTTCTTTGGTAGAAGTAATTCTTTCTTGTAAAGAACCCATTTCGGTACTAAGAGTGGGTTGATAACCTACAGCGGAAGGCATTCTACCCAGCAAGGCGGATACTTCGGATCCTGCTTGGACGAAACGGAAGATGTTGTCAATAAATAGAAGTACGTCTTGCTCATTAACATCTCGGAAATATTCCGCCATAGTTAGGGCGGTCAACCCAACTCTCATACGAGCTCCCGGCGGTTCATTCATTTGACCATAGACTAGAGCCACTTTTGATTCTCCAATATTTGCTTCATTAATTACTCCAGATTCTTTCATTTCCATGTAAAGATCATTTCCTTCCCGAGTACGTTCACCTACTCCGCCAAATACGGATACACCCCCATGAGCTTTTGCAATGTTGTTGATTAATTCCATAATTAGTACTGTTTTACCTACTCCAGCCCCTCCGAATAGCCCAATTTTCCCTCCGCGACGATAAGGGGCTAAAAGATCCACGACTTTAATTCCTGTTTCAAAAATCGATAATTTTGTATCTAACTGTATAAAGGCGGGCGCCGATCTATGAATAGGGGATGTTGTGCGCGTATCTACAGGACCTAAATCATCAATGGGTTCTCCCAATACGTTAAAAATTCGGCCTAGGGTCGTCCCGCCAACGGGAACACTTAGAGGAGCCCCTGTGTCAACCACTTGCATTCCTCTCGTTAGACCATCTGTAGCACTCATAGCTACAGTTCGAACTCGATTATTTCCCAATAATTGCTGTACTTCACAAGTCACATTAATTTGTTGACCGATAGTATCTCGACCTTTAACTATGAGAGCGTTGTAAATATTAGGCATTTTGCCGGGGGGGAAAGCTACATCCAACACCGGGCCAATGATTTGAACGATACGTCCCAGGTTTTTGTTTTCCGGCGCGGAAACCCCAGGATCCGAAGTAGTAGGATTGATTATCATAATAATAAATAAAAAATATGTTGAAATTTTTTTTTCGAAAATTTGTGAATCTAAAATCAATGTTCAAAAGCAAGTTGCTCGATTAATTCAATAGATTAATTCAATAAGAAACGGAAGTTA